CGTAGTGGCTCCGTTCCATGCCTCATTTCATAGGGAAGCCCAAAGTGGCTCTATTTCATTCTATTTCACTTCCTAGCACTTCCTATCATTTAATACCCATCCCTTTGGTCTTATTGACATAAGAGATGTCATTTATAGTCTATCTCTTTCTATATATGGAAAGTCAAGAAATTCTCATCGAAACATCGAGAAATTGTGCATATAGAAAACCCTAAAGAAAGAAAAAAAGGAGACCCATGCCATGATTTTCAAATCTTTTCTACTTAGTAGTCTAAGTTTCTCGATGAGGATAATTAATTCGGCCGTTGTGGTCGGACTCTATTATGGATTTCTGACCACATTCTCCATAGGCCCCTCTTAGATCTTCTTTCTCCAATCTTGGGTTAGGGAAGAAGGAGATATTCGCGACTACTGGCGGTTTCATTACGGGGCAGCTCATGATCTTCATATCGATCTATTATCCACCTCTGCATCTATTCTTTCTTAGCTAAACGGGTGGAAGATCCATCCAATTTGGTTATATCATGGACTCTAAAAACGGATCTGAATGTGACTGAAATGCCCGATCTTCACAGGTATCACTTTTCACGATACCTAAACCTAAAAGGTGGAATAGCCATTTTCGAACCATTTCCTATAAGAGAAGGGTTTCCATTACTTTGAGAAATGGATTCTATATCAAACTATAGCTATTGCATTAAAGAAGAAAAGAAACTAATAGAAGTCGAAGACGCGGAATGGTAGTGAATAGAGAAAAAGATTCTTCTGATTTTCTTGTTCCTGAAAATATTCTATCTATCTCCTCGACGCCGTAGAGAATTGAGAATTTTCATGTCTTTCAATTCTCGTACTCGTAATTGGAAAGTTACGGAAGGAGATCCATCATTTTGCAATGAAAACAACATAAAAAACTCTGGACAATTTCGAAATCAGACCAAGCGTCTTAATACATATGCAAAAAAATTCATTATTGGCCCACTATTGATTACAAGATTTAGCTTTTATGAATCGCTATTGTTTTGATACGAATAATGGCAGTCGTTTCAGTATGTTAAGGATACAGATATATCCACAATTCATTTAGAGTTACTTAATGGCCTATTTCTTATACTATATCTCTATCCCGTGAAATTCTCGAGCCGAAAGATGGATGCATATGCTGTGTTTCATTTTGCTAAATGATATCAATTAAATGGTATATCATTTCTATAAATTGGATATAGCAATAAATAAATCCGCAAAATTCTTTTATTTTAGATAGAAGAAACATTTCTTCTATCTAAAATAAAAGAATGTACCCTTCTATCCAAATCCAATTTGCATCGATAAAATAAATCCAAATTCCAGATTCCAGCAGTAGATGAATAATTGCAAATTTTTGTGTGTACGAGATTAGAATAACTTCAAAATAACTGACATAATTTTTTATTTTTCCTGATCAGAAAAATACATGAAAAAGAAAGGAGGTAGAAAAATTTTTGGATTTATGGTTAAAGAAGAAAAACAAGAAAACAGGGGTTCTGTTGAATTTCAAGTATTCAGTTTCACCAATAAGATACGGAGACTTGCTTCACATTTGGAATTACACAAAAAAGATTTTTCATCGGAAAGAGGTCTACGAAGACTTTTGGGAAAACGTCAACGTTTGCTGGCTTATTTGGCAAAGAAAAATAGAGTACGTTATAAGAAATTAATAAGTCAGTTGGATATTCGGGAGAAGTAATTTAATCGTTCGAATTTTTTTCTTATTTTATTAGTAGTCTTATAGTAGTCTTAGATTTTGCATTTTGATGAGCCTTGTTTTGAGGAATTCATGGAATAATGAATTAAGGAAAAAAGAATATGAGTCTACCGCTTACAAGAAAAGACCTCATGATAGTCAATATGGGCCCTCACCACCCATCAATGCATGGTGTTCTTCGACTGATTGTTACTCTCGATGGTGAAGATGTTATTGATTGTGAACCCATATTAGGGTATTTACACAGAGGAATGGAAAAAATAGCGGAAAACAGAACTATTATACAATACTTGCCTTATGTAACACGATGGGATTATTTAGCTACTATGTTTACAGAAGCAATAACGGTAAATGCACCAGAATTCCTAGAGAATATTAAAATACCCAAAAGGGCCAGCTATATTAGGGTAATTATGTTAGAATTGAGCCGTATAGCTTCTCACTTGTTATGGCTTGGACCTTTTATGGCGGATCTCGGAGCACAGACTCCTTTTTTCTACATTTTTAGAGAGAGAGAGTTGATATATGATTTATTTGAAGCTGCTACAGGTATGCGAATGATGCATAATTACTTTCGCATCGGAGGGGTAGCTGCCGATCTACCTTATGGATGGATGGATAAATGTTTAGATTTCTGTGATTATTTTTTACAAGGAGTTGTTGAATATCAACAACTTATTACACAGAATCCTATTTTTTTAGAACGAGTTGAAGGGGTCGGTTTTATTAGCGGAGAAGAAGCAGTAAATTGGGGCTTATCGGGACCAATGTTACGAGCCTCTGGAATACAATGGGATCTCCGTAAAATTGATCCTTATGAGTCTTACAATCAATTCGATTGGAAAGTCCAATGGCAAAAAGAAGGAGATTCGTTAGCTCGCTATTTAGTACGAATCGGTGAAATGAAGGAATCCATCAAAATTATTCAAGAGGCTGTAGAAAAAATTCCTGGGGGCCCTTATGAGAATTTAGAAGCCCGACGCTTTAAGAAAGCAAAGAATTCCGAATGGAATGATTTTGAATATCGATTTGTTGGTAAAAAACCTTCACCCAATTTTGAATTATCAAAGCAAGAACTTTATGTAAGAGTCGAAGCTCCAAAAGGTGAATTAGGAGTTTTTCTGGTAGGAGATGATAGTCTTTTCCCCTGGAGATGGAAAATTCGTCCACCCGGTTTTATTAATTTGCAAATTCTTCCTCAGCTAGTTAAAAAAATGAAATTGGCTGATATCATGACGATATTAGGTAGTATAGATATAATTATGGGGGAAGTTGATCGTTGAAATGATAATAGATAGGGTAGAGGTAGAAACTATCAATTCTTTTTCGAAATCGGAATTATTTAAAGAAATCTATGGACTGATATGGATTCTACCTATTTTGACCCTCCTACTGGGAATCACAATAGAAGTACTCATAATTGTGTGGTTAGAAAGAGAAATATCGGCATCGATACAACAACGTATTGGTCCTGAATATGCGGGCCCCCTAGGCCTGCTTCAAGCTATAGCGGATGGAACTAAGCTACTTTTAAAAGAGGATATCCTCCCATCCCGAGGAGATATTCCTTTATTTAGCATTGGGCCTTCTATAGCAGTCATATCTGTTTTATTAAGTTTTTTAGTTATCCCTTTGGGATATCGTTTTGTTTTAGCGGATCTTAGTATTGGTGTTTTTTTATGGATTGCCATTTCAAGTATTGCTCCTATTGGTCTTCTCATGGCAGGATATAGCTCAAATAATAAATATTCTTTTTCAGGTGGTCTACGAGCAGCAGCTCAATCTATTAGTTATGAAATACCATTAACTTTTTGTGTACTAGCAATATCTCTACGTGTGATTCGTTAAAATAGGATCTTTTTCCTCTAAAATACATTGAATACTTATCTTCCTTTTCTTATTCTGTATTCGGGTTCGTAAATAAAACTAGATAGCTATATGAGTGAAACAAAACAGCTTATTAATTTGTAGTAAAAAACAAAAATCTCATTTCCTACGTACAAGAAAAAAGTTGAAGTAAATATAAGCGGTGTAAACTCTTTACCCCAAGGTTGAGATTGTTTGATTAGTCATCATATCTTGAAGCGGGCAAGAATAAAGGATTCGCGCTATGGAATTCCATTACTAGAATATTTTTCGTTATTACTATAACTTATAACCATAAGGCAATTCATCAAAAGTTAGTGAGGGATTAGGAACACTAAAATACATAAAGGCTTAGTATAATGAGAGAATCAAAATCATTAGACATTTTTTCTCATAAAAGGAATCATAATAAGGACTTGAAATTGGTGGAAATTATCAAGTAGTACTTTCTTCGGATTCCGGTCTAGAGTATGTTCCCATTCACTTGTTAAGGAAATGGCTATCAAGAACGAATTAATCCTTTATTCTTTTTTCTTTTTAAGTATAACCTTCCCGGGGAAAGAAGAATAGGACAAAAGATATGGAATGCAATACAAAAAAGGATCTTTATTTATTCTTTCCTTCCTTTATCCCTATTCATCCTATTATTCATATAGAATTCCTCATGAACTAATGCCTAATTCTTTACATTTTTTAATTGCTATAACAAGTGTTTTATTCCAATATTAAGTTTAAGTTATTACTGAACAAAGAAAAATTCTCATTTTATTATATAAAGGGTGAGATCAATTCGGAAGCGCTTTTTTGTTATTCTAGCAGACGGAATTGCTTTGGTCTAATTTAGGACTTTCCAATCAATTTTATCTTACCTAACTTTCTCTACGCCCAGGGGACAATACCGAAACGAAATAATCCTTTCCTTTTTTCTGATCATAGAGGAGCCGTATGAAGCTAAGTTTTCATGTACGGTTTTGGAATAGCGGCGGGAACAGTGATGTTATCGTCGACTATGATTATCTAACAGTTCAAGTACAGTTGATATAGTTGAAGCACAGTCTAAATATGGTTTTTTTGGATGGAATCTTTGGCGCCAGCCAATAGGTTTTCTAGTTTTTCTAATTTCTTCTTTAGCAGAATGTGAAAGATTACCTTTTGATTTACCAGAAGCAGAGGAAGAATTAGTAGCAGGTTATCAAACCGAATATTCCGGTATTAAATATGGTTTATTTTATCTTGTTTCTTACCTAAATTTATTAGTTTCCTCTTTATTTGTAACCGTTCTATACTTAGGCGGGTGGAATTTCTCTATTCCCTATATATCCTTTTTTGGATTTTTCCAAATGAATAAAATGATTGGAATTTTGGAAATTATAATAGGTATCCTTATTACATTAACTAAAGCTTATTTATTTCTCTTCATTTCTATCACAATAAGATGGACTTTACCCAGGATGAGAATGGATCAGTTATTAAATCTTGGATGGAAATTTCTTTTACCTATTTCTCTGGGCAATCTCTTATTAACAACCTCTTCCCAACTAGTTTCACTATAAATAAGATAATACAATAACAGTAAGAATATTTTCAACACAAAAGTTCTCCCAAACAAGAGAAAGAAACATACCTTTTATATATATATTTAGAATATGTTCCCTATGATAACTGGGTTCATTAGTTATGGTCAACAAACAATACGCGCCGCAAGATACATTGGTCAAGGTTTCATAATTACCTTATCCCACACAAATCGTTTACCTATAACGATTCACTACCCTTATGAAAAATCAATTACATCGGAACGTTTCCGGGGGCGAATACACTTTGAATTTGATAAATGTATTGCTTGTGAAGTATGTGTTCGCGTATGCCCAATAGATCTACCCCTTGTGGATTGGAGATTTGAAAAGGAGATTAAAAAGAAACAATTGCTTAATTATAGTATTGATTTTGGAGTTTGTATATTTTGTGGCAACTGTGTTGAATACTGTCCGACAAACTGTTTATCAATGACTGAAGAATATGAACTTTCTACTTATGATCGTCATGAATTGAATTACAATCAAATTGCTTTGAGTCGGTTACCAATCTCCATAATGGGAGATTACACAATTCAAACAATTAGGAATTCGTCTCAAAGTAAAATAGAGGAAGAAAAATCTTTGAATTCAAGAACGATTACTGATTACTAGGTATTATTATTTTTTTTGTTAGAAAAATCCTTTTTTACTAACTATAAAGAAAATAAAATAATAACTACTGCTTATTTTATTGCAAATTATTCCAGATTTAAAATGAGAGTAGATTTTCGTGATGTGATTTCTAACTATACAACTTAATATATATAGAAATATTCTAATACCTTTTTCCTTCCTTGAATCTTTTAGTTTTAGTTAGTTCATGAAAAATTTTATACTAGAAATTTATTCTTATCCATAATGAATTTACCTGGACCAATACATGAGATTCTTGTGCTATTTGGGGGATTTGTTCTTCTACTAGGGGGTCTAGGAGTAGTCTTACTTACCAACCCAATTTACTCTGCCTTTTCGCTGGGATTAGTTCTTGTTTGTATATCCTTATTCTATTTTTTATTGAATTCCTACTTTGTAGCTGTCGCACAACTTCTTATTTATGTGGGAGCCATAAATGTCTTGATCATATTTGCTGTAATGTTTGTAAACGGCTCAGAATGGTCTAAAGATAATAATTATTGGACTATTGGAGATGGGTTTACTTCACTCGTTTGTATAACTATTCCTTTTTCACTAATGACTACTATCCCAGATACGTCATGGTATGGAATTCTTTGGACTACAAGATCAAACCAAATAGTAGAACAGGGTCTCATAAATAACGTTCAACAAATTGGGATTCATTTAGCAACCGATTTTTATCTTCCGTTTGAACTCATTTCCCTAATTCTTCTAGTTTCTTTAATAGGTGCAATTACTATGGCTCGACAATAAGAAATACTTAGAATGAGTCAAAATTCTTAGAATTTCAAATCTAAAAAAAATAGCTAAAAAATCATAATTTTGATTTAGTAAAACCCATCTACTGCCAATACAACAAGTACCTTCTTTTTTCTTTTGTTGCGTAATTGTTCTATTCTAATTAATTGAATCGGTTCAATTCTTGTCCTCATATTGAAATGAATCGAGATTGATAAGGAGTTAGTTAATGATGTTTGAGCATGTACTTTTTTTGAGTGTCTATTTATTTTCGATTGGTATCTATGGATTGATCACAAGCCGAAACATGGTTAGAGCTCTAATATGTCTTGAACTTATACTTAATTCAATTAATCTAAATCTCGTAACATTTTCTGATCTATTTGATAGTCGCCAATTAAAAGGAGACATTTTCGCAATTTTTGTTATAGCCCTTGCGGCTGCTGAAGCAGCTATTGGGCTATCCATTCTTTCTTCCATCCATCGTAACAGGAAATCAACTCGTATTAATCAATCTAATTTTTTGTCTAATTAGACATAGAATCCTCTAAGCAAAGACGCATATATAATAATACGGGACATTAAGATGAATAGAAATCGAATCTTATTTTCTTATTATTATTTGAGAATATCCATTTGTAGACACATGGATCCATACATCTCGATCGGAAAAGAATCATTTGAGTAGGTTATTTCAGAGTATTCTTTTTTACTTATTGAATATTGCATTTTTGCAATTTATTGATATTGCAATTTGAATATTGCAATAATTTCTATTGAAAAGATGATAGCCAATTTATGGCTAATTCGCATTAGTATGTGGAATTCGTATAATTATGACTGTTGAAGCCTTAAATTCAAGTCTCTTGGCTCTTTTCACGCTTTCTCACAAATAAATTAAGAAATATATTGCATTATTTGTTAAAGTTTGGATAAACCATTGCTTCGTCTGGTGTTTATAATACATCTAATTTATTCTAATTTATATAGTACTAATTTTCTTTTTATCAGATTTACCAGATCGAAAATTTTTATGTTGAAAAGGAAAATTTATAGATTCAATGTCACATTCTGTAAAAATTTATGATACATGTATAGGATGCACTCAATGTGTACGAGCTTGTCCAACAGATGTATTAGAAATGATACCTTGGGATGGATGTAAAGCTAAGCAAATTGCTTCTGCGCCGAGAACCGAAGATTGTGTGGGTTGTAAGAGATGCGAATCCGCCTGTCCGACAGATTTTTTAAGTGTCCGCGTTTATTTAGGATCTGAAACAACCCGCAGCATGGCTCTATCTTATTGATACGTTACAAAAAACTCCACTTGAATCATTTGATTCCTCTTTACCGAAGAAGCCTGTGCTCGAAATAATCGAGCATGGGCTTTTCTGGTCAAAACGTATCTTGTCTTTATTACTTTATCATGAGTTATTTTCCTTGGTTAACAATACTTGTGGTTTTCCCGATATTTGCGGGTTCATTAATTTTCTTTTTACCTCATAAAGGAAATAAAATCGTTAGGTGGTATACTATATCTATTTGTTTATTAGAATTCCTTCTAATGACTTATGCATTCTGTTATCATTTCCAATTGGAGGATCCTTTAATGCAATTAAAGGAGGATTCTAAATGGATAGATGTCTTCGATTTCCACTGGAGATTAGGAATCGATGGACTTTCATTAGGATCCATTTTATTGACAGGATTTATCACTACTTTAGCTACTTTAGCGGCTTGGCCAGTTACCCGGAATTCTCGATTATTCTATTTCCTGATGCTAACAATGTATAGCGGTCAAATAGGATTATTTTCTTCACGAGACCTTTTACTTTTTTTTATCATGTGGGAGTTAGAATTAATTCCTGTTTACTTACTTTTATCCATGTGGGGAGGAAAGAGGCGTCTGTATTCAGCTACCAAGTTTATTTTGTATACTGCAGGCGGTTCCATTTTTTTCTTAATTGGAGTTCTGGGTATGGGGTTATATGGCTCCAATGAACCCGGATTAGATTTGGAAAGATTGATTAATCAATCATACCCTGCAACATTGGAAATACTATTTTATTTTGGCTTCCTTATTGCTTATGCTGTCAAATTGCCGATTATACCTCTACATACGTGGTTACCAGATACCCATGGGGAAGCACATTACAGTACATGTATGCTTTTAGCGGGAATTTTATTAAAGATGGGAGCATACGGATTGATTCGGATCAATATGGAATTGTTACCCCATGCTCATTATCTATTTTCCCCCTGGTTAGTAATAATAGGAGCGGTGCAAATAATCTATGCAGCTTTAACTTCTCTTGGTCAACGAAATTTCAAAAAAAGAATAGCCTACTCCTCCGTATCTCACATGGGTTTCCTAATTATAGGAATTGGTTCCATAACCAATATTGGACTAAATGGAGCTATTTTACAAATATTATCCCATGGATTTATTGGTGCTACACTTTTTTTCTTGGCGGGAACGGCTTGTGATAGAATGCGTCTTGTTTATCTCGAAGAATTGGGGGGGATATCTATCCCAATGCCGAAAATTTTTACCATGTTTAGTAGCTTTTCAATGGCTTCTCTTGCCTTGCCAGGAATGAGCGGTTTTGTTGCAGAATTAGTAGTATTTTTTGGACTAATTACTAGTCCAAAATTTATGTTAATGCCAAAAATGTTAATTACTTTTGTAATGGCAATTGGAATGATATTAACTCCCATTTATTTATTATCTATGTTACGCCAGATGTTCTATGGATACAAGCTATTTCATGTTCCAAACGAAAATTTTGTGGATTCTGGACCACGAGAACTCTTTCTTTTAATCTGTATCTTTTTACCAGTAATAGGAATTGGTATTTATCCGGATTTTGTTCTCTCGCTATCCGTTGACAGGGTAGAGGCTCTCTTATCCAATTATTATCCTAAATAGGATTTTCTTTTTTTAACCAGTCCGCACTATATTCCATAGTGGAAAAAACAAAAAATTCAGAAAAAAGTAAAAAGTCTAATTAGATCTATATCGAATTTTTGAGAACCCTTTGAAAAGACCTCCAAGGGGTTCTCAAATTAAATAAAAATGTAAAAATCTTCATAAAAAGAAGGTTTTATGTTATATAATCATTTAGATAGTAATGTAAATGAACCATAACTATGTAAACCTATTCCTAATAGATTGATACCAAAATAGCAGATCCAAATTATAAGAAATCCTATCGAAGCTACAAGTGCTGAATTCGTACCCTTCCAATTTGGGTTTGTTCTACTATGTAAATAAATTGCAAATATGGTCCAGGTAATAAATGCCCAAGTTTCCTTAGGATCCCAATTCCAATAGGATCCCCATGCCTCATTAGCCCATACGGCTCCACAAAGAATACCTATGGTTAAAAGAGTAAACCCTAGACTAATGACACGATAACTCCAAGAATCTAAACGCTCAGTTAATTGATATTTGTAATAATTTGGAAATGGGGGAAAAGCTGTGTTTTTAAAAGCACTTCTTGTTGCATAGAAATATTCGGTCTCACTAAAGAAAAATGTTTTAAGTAAAACATTTTTTTTCTTTTTAGAATTAGAAAAGAAATCGCAATTCTTTTGAAATCTAATGATTAGAAGAGCGGCGGATAATAAGGATCCGCACAAAAGAGTTGCATAGCTTAGTAACATCATACTGACATGCATCATTAACCACTGAGATTGTAGAGCAGGTACTAGTATTGTAGATTGGTGCATTTCAGTTAAAAGACCTGACGTAGCAAAGCCTTGCGTTAAAATAGTACTTGGGGTAGTTATTGTGCTTAAATCATTTTTAGAGTTCTGTATCTTAGGAATAGTATGAAGAATATAGAGAGCCCATGAAAGGAAGATCAATGACTCATATAAATTACTTAATGGAAAATGTCCCGAAGAACCCCAACGAGAAACTAGGAATCCTGTTATAGAGAAAAAAGTAACTATCATTCCTTTTTCTGATGAATCGCGTAATCCCCTAAGTTCACGAACTAATAAGGTTATCAAATGAATCGTAATCACAATTGAAATGGTTGAGAAAGAGATATGAGTTAGTATATGTTCTAAAGTTGCAAATAACATAAGGAGGAGGTCCCATTACAAAATTGGAAATTTCGAATTGAATCCATTTTCTAATCTATTGTATTCTTTTTCGAGAATGCCGCCACTCGGACTCGAACCGAGATGCTTGAGCACTGCTTCCTAAGAGCAGCGTGTCTACCAATTTCACCATGGCGGCAAACTTGAAATAATAGTGAACTTAAAAGAATAATAGTTATTTTCTCTCGAATCGTCGAGATTGGGAGAGTCCATAGAATTTAGGAACATTAGAATTTTATCATTAACTACAAAGAATTTTGTATTTTAGAAAAATTTATAGAATTAAAGCCTTTGTGCTCCTTTTAATATGATTTACCAGTCCTAAACCCATTTTTTTTGAATTTTGGATAAGATAGGTACAGGTTGTAAGTCCTATTGCAAAAATACTCTATTTTTTATAATAGAATCCTCATAAAAATCAAAAAAATGAGGATTCTATTATAAAAAATAGTTCTTTTATAGGAAAAGAATACTGAGGGCACAATATACCAAAAACTTTTTCTATATAATGGAGAAATTGCTTTTAAGAATATTGTATCCAGGAATTCGACACATAAAAAGTACATTCATTAATTAATCCGAATTATTCATATTAAATAATTAGATTTCTTTGGGACAGGTCAATTCGGATTATTCCAAAACTAGATTATTAGTTTGTTTATTGCCCAGAAAAACCTTTTGGTTTTGGATGCTCGTTGCCGCTAGAAATTAATCTTGATTTTGCTAAAGAATAAGATTGTACTATGGAAAAGTAAGTCTTTTTCTTCCAAAGATTTTTACGAATACGCTTTTTTGACATCGAAATACGTTTTTTTGGAACTGCCATTCAAAAAGGGGATTACTTTTTTTTCTAGTTGTATGTGAAAGACATCTATTGCCGCAAATCAATCAATCCTTCTTTCTGTTTTTTCTTAGTATTTATACTTAGATACTGAAAGATACTGACATTCGAAATTCTTTTTTAGTTTATTTTGTCTAATGTGGATAAGACAAGAATTTTTTAAGATTTTCTATTTAAATTAATTTCTATATCAAATATACTCCATATATAAATATATGCTATGGGGATAAGCCCTCATATCATATAAGATGGGGGGATAAAAAGAAGGTAAAATTCAAATAGGTAATTAAGTTCGAACGGTATTCCATAATTGAATTCCAATCAAAAAAAAGACTTAGTCTTTTAAACAACACATTCTAAAACTTAGATAATTCTAGTCATTAGGATTTCTTTTTTATATGAAGTAAGAAATAGTAGAGAATTTCCTATAAATATGTATTTTCTTTGGAATTTAATCACTCAATCAGTTACGAAACAAGAGACCTATTTCATTTTAACAAAAATAAATACAAAAATGAATAGAAAAAAAATCTATTTTTTTAGCTAATAAATAAATCTATTTTTTTAGCTAATAACTGGATAATGAAATTCTTTGATTCACTTTTTGAATTTAAGCAACTAAACCCATTCTAAATTTTGTTTTTTAATTCCTTCTGTAAGAATAAGTTTGGTGAATCGGAAACCCTTTTTTATAGAAAAATTGAACTATAAATTTCAACTAAAAATTGCTATTTCTTTTCTTATGGAACATACATATCAATATGCCTGGGTAATCCCTCTTCTCCCACTTCCAGTTATTATGTCAATCGGATTTGGACTTTTTCTTATTCCAACAGCAACAAAAAATCTTCGTCGCATATGGGCTTTGCCTAGTGTTTTACTGTTAAGTATAGCTATGGTATTCTCAGTTCACCTGTCTATTCAACAAATAAATGGAAGTTCTATCTATCAATATCTATGGTCTTGGACCATCAATAATGATTTTTCCTTAGAATTTGGGTACTTGATCGATCCTCTTACTTCTATTATGTTAATACTAATTACTACTGTAGGAATCTTAGTTCTTATTTATAGTGACGATTATATGTCTCACGATGAAGGATATTTAAGATTTTTTGTTTATATAAGTTTTTTTAATACTTCCATGTTGGGATTGGTTACTAGTTCCAATTTGATACAAATTTATTTTTTTTGGGAACTTGTAGGAATGTGTTCTTATTTATTGATAGGCTTTTGGTTTACACGGCCAATTGCAGCGAGTGCTTGCCAAAAAGCTTTTGTAACTAATCGTGTAGGGGATTTTGGTCTGTTATTAGGAATTTTAGGCTTTTTTTGGATAACAGGTAGTTTAGAGTTTCGGGATTTGTTCAAAATAGCCAATAACTGGATTCCTAATAATGGGATTAATTCTTTACTTACTACTTTGTGTGCTTTTTTATTATTCCTTGGTGCAGTTGCAAAATCCGCACAATTTCCTCTTCACGTATGGTTACCTGATGCTATGGAAGGACCCACTCCCATTTCGGCTCTTATACACGCAGCAACTATGGTTGCTGCGGGGATTTTTCTTCTAGCTCGGCTTTTTCCTCTTTTCATATCCCTACCTTTCATAATGAATTTCATTTCGTTAGTAGGTACAATAACACTCTTCTTAGGAGCCACTTTAGCTATTGCTCAGAGAGATATTAAAAGAAGCTTAGCCTATTCTACAATGTCGCAGTTGGGTTATATGATGTTAGCTCTAGGTATAGGTTCTTATCAAGCTGCTTTATTCCATTTGATCACTCATGCTTATTCGAAAGCTTTATTGTTTTTAGGATCCGGGTCCATTATTCATTCAATGGAACCTCTTGTTGGATATTCACCAGATAAAAGTCAGAATATGGTTCTTATGGGGGGGTTAAGAAAATACGTTCCAATTACAAGAACTACTTTTTTATGTGCTACACTTTCTCTTTGTGGTATTCCACCTCTTGCTTGCTTCTGGTCCAAAGATGAAATCCTTAGTAATAGTTGGTTGTACTCCCCTTTTTTGGGGATAATAGCCTCTTTTACTGCAGGATTAACTGCATTTTATATGTTTCGGATATATTTACTTACTTTTGATGGGTATTTGCGTGTTCATTTTCAAAATTACAGTACTACTAAAGAAGGTGCGTTGTATTCAATATCCTTATGGGGAAAAAGCATACCTAAAGGAGTAAATAGGGATTTTGTTTTATCAACAATGAAGAATGGAGTTTCTTTTTTTTCAGAAAATATACCTTTACCCAAAATTCCTGGTAATACAAGAGGGGCCTTTAGTACCCCTTTTGGGGCTAAAAACACTTTTGTCTATCCTCATGAAACGGGAAATACTATGCTATTTCCTCTTCTTATATTACTGTTTTTTACTTTGTTTATTGGATCTATAGGAATCCATTTTGATAATGAAGTAAAGGATAATGGAATATCAGAGTTAACCATATTAACAAAGTGGCTAACCCCTTCAATAAACTTTTTACAAGAAAGTTCTAATTCTTCCATAAATTCATATGAATTTCTCACTAATGCAATTTCTTCTGTAAGTTTAGCGATTTTTGGTCTATTCATAGCATATATTTTCTATGGATCTGCTTATTCTTTTTTTCAGAATTTGAATTTTAAAAATTCCCTTGTAAAAGGGAATCCACAAAAGAACCTTTTGGATGAAGTAAAAAAAAAGATATACAGTTGGTCATATAATCGTGGTTATATAGATGTTTTCTATACTAGTGTCTTTATCTTGGGTATAAGAAGATTAACCGAACTAATGGATTTTTTCGATAAAGGTGTCATTGATGGGATTACCAATGGAGTGGGTCTTGCTGGTTTTTGTATAGGAGAAGAATTTAAATATGTGGGGGGAGGGCGAATATCGTCTTATCTATTCTTTTTTTTATGTTATGTATCTTTGTTCATATTCTTTTTTCCTTAATTCATTATTCCATGAATTCCTCAAAACAAGGCTCATCAAAATGCAAAATCTAAGACTACTATAAGACTACTAATAAAATAAGAAAAAAATTCGAACGATTAAATTACTTCTCCCGAATATCCAACTGACTTATTAATTTCTTATAACGTACTCTATTTTTCTTTGCCAAATAAGCCAGCAAACGTTGACGTTTTCCCAAAAGTCTTCGTAGACCTCTTTCCGATGAAAAATCTTTTTTGTGTAATTCCAAATGTGAAGCAAGTCTCCGTATCTTATTGGTGAAACTGAATACTTGAAATTCAACAGAACCCCTGTTTTCTTGTTTTTCTTCTTTAACCATAAATCCAAAAATTTTTCTACCTCCTTTCTTTTTCATGTATTTTTCTGATCAGGAAAAATAAAAAATTATGTCAGTTATTTTGAAGTTATTCTAATCTCGTACACACAAAAATTTGCAATTATTCATCTACTGCTGGAATCTGGAATTTGGATTTATTTTATCGATGCAAATTGGATTTGGATAGAAGGGTACATT